AACCTCCTCAGGGAATATAAGATTTTCATGAGGCTGATCCTGAGCTGCCATCCACGCACGAATACCCTCGTTTAAAAGAATATTTTTGGTGTAGAAAGTCTCAAATTCAGGATCTTCCGCTGCACGGATTTCCTGGGAAACGAAGTCATAGGCACGTAGGTTCAGAGCCAGGCCGACTACACCAATAGCACTCATCCATAAACCAGTGACGGGTACAAATAGCATAAAGAAATGTAACCAACGTTTATTGGAAAAAGCAACACCGAAGATTTGGGACCAAAAGCGGTTAGCAGTGACCATTGAATAAGTTTCTTCAGCTTGAGTTGGGTTAAAAGCACGGAAGGTATTTGCACCATCACCGTCCTCGAATAGAGTGTTTTCTACGGTAGCCCCATGAATAGCGCATAGCAGAGCCGCGCCTAATACTCCGGCAACTCCCATCATATGAAATGGGTTCAACGTCCAATTATGAAATCCTTGGAAGAAGAGGATGAATCGAAATATCGCTGCTACGCCAAAACTCGGCGCAAAGAACCAACCAGATTGCCCCAGTGGATAAATAAGGAATACGGAAACAAAAACAGCGATTGGAGCAGAGAATGCAATTGCATTATAAGGCCGCAATTGAACAGACCGAGCAAGTTCAAATTGACGTAACATGAAACCTATTAGTGCAAAAGCCCCATGGAGAGCGACAAAAGTCCACAGACCGCCTAATTGACACCAACGAGTAAAATCCCCTTGTGCTTCCGGGCCCCATAGTAGCAACAAAGAGTGTGCTAAACTATTGGCAGGGGTGGAAACTGCCGCGGTTAAGAAATTGCAACCTTCCAAATAGGAACTAGCCAATCCATGGGTATACCAAGAAGTTACAAAAGTTGTCCCTGTAAACCAACCCCCTAAAGCGAAATAAGCACAAGGAAAGAGCAATAGGCCGGACCATCCTACAAAAACGAAACGGTCCCTTCGTAACCAGTCGTCCATAATATCAAATAGATCATTTTCTTCTTTAGTAACTCTACCAAGGGCTATAGTCATAGTGATCCTCCTATTCAATTACTTCAACCATTTCCGAGCACCTCATATCACTTCCAAGGCATACGATAGTTTGATTATCTGTGGACGATTTCTTTCTCGTTCAATGCCCTTTTTCAAAGGTCTCGAAGATAGAAATTTTTCATTTTTATCTATGGGGTCACAACCGAGGTCGTGGTAAATCCATGAATTTGATTCGATTAGTTCTTCTTATACTATAGAAATAAACATTTGAATTCAGCATTATTCCATGACTCCTATTTCAAAGCCTATCTTTTAAGGGAAAAATTAAAATAAAAGCAACCCCTCTTTTCCCATTCGTTCTCTATTGCATGGGTGGAAGAACAAAAATAGGATTCTGAAAAAAAAAGAAAGGTATTGAAATGAAAAGAAAAATCGACTTTCGAAATCCATTTTTATGTGTAGCGGAAAGGAGTTGCGATTTCTTCTTATTCCTATAGAACATCTAGTAACAAGAATATGAAATCGTAAATAGCGAAAAACTCTTTCCTTGCGCGGTCTAAGTCTAAGGAAATACAAAAAATCCGCTTATACAATTTCATCTACATCGAATTTATATATCAGAATAGTGGATAGAGGCATCATTCAAGGAGTCAGGTCTACTTACTTTATCTTTCTTTCCAATTTTATGGTGGGTTTGATAAGAACCCTTTTTGCTTTGTTGATAAATAATCGAAAAAAGAGTTTTTTGTTTTTTATATAACCTGCTTGTTTTATTATAAGAAGCCCTATATGGAAATGCCCGCTGAAGATAAAATCTATCTGATTGTCTCTCAGCCAATATCGAATTTTAGAAAGAAAAAACAAGAATTTTCTCCTTTTTTTTATTAACATTAAGAAAAAAGAATATAACAAAAAAGGAATTGGCAATATAATTTTTATGGACTTTTGAAAGAAAAAGGAAGGATTTTTTGCAATCGTTATTTCTTGCCTCTGTCATATCACAGAAACCTTTCGATTTGGAACGGGGAGAGATGGCTGAGTGGACTAAAGCGGCGGATTGCTAATCCGTTGTACAATTTTTTTGTACCGAGGGTTCGAATCCCTCTCTTTCCGCCCCCTCGGATCATTTGGGACTTTCGAATTGGAAGGAATTCTGACCCCCGGATTTTCTCATAGATAAATGTACGAAACAAATCCAATTTGTAAGAAAAAATTCCAAAAAATTTTTGATTTTTACTCCTCACGCCCAGGATTACGTCCTGGGTCATTAGATAAGAATCCAAAGATAAAGAGGGAAACAAAGAATATCACTACTGTATAAACAAAAAGTTTGAGAGTAAGCATTACATAATCTCCAAGATTTATTTTTAAAGGAATAGATTACCCGTTTTTCCTTACCACACAGATCCGCTAGGATGGGTTTTGTTTATTTTGACACCTAAAAATGCAAAAAGCAATTCTTGCAATTTTTTTCAAGAATTGCTTTATAATAAGCACTCTTATCAATATCAAAAATTAGGTTAGGTATTGTGGATACCTAAAGGTACCTGCTCAACGTAGGTGCAGGGGGTAGAAAGGCTGATCCAAATTCATTGCTGCAGCTATACATTCAATGTAGAAGAATTTGAATTTGAGAATCGAAGGTTTATAATATAAGGCTTCTCGGCTCTTATCCATTTTTATAATTTTTTTGGAATGAATACATCATTCAATTTGGCAGACAGAGTAGTAAAGATTTCATCGAAAACTTACAGCAGCTTGCCAAACAAAGGCTAATAGAAAAAAGAGTACAGGTATGACAGGCATAACATCCACGATTGGGTTGAAAATGGCATAAGCTTCGGGCAATTTGGCGAAGAAAAAACCAGTCGGATAAAGAACAGAATTAAAACAGATACAGGTTAAACTAAGTATATTAGGCATAACAAGCATTTCGTTCTTGTAGATTAGATAATTGGATTTTGATTGAGTTATTTTTCTAAGGGAAAAAGGAAAAGGCGGATTCAAAATCCTTTTTTCTTCGGACTTTCCCAAACGCAAAATACCTCCTTGTACTCGCATTCTCAAATTAGAATGGAAGAAATTCGACTTTCATATAATATCTTAATAGAATTCCATGTAATGATCAATGCATTTTTTGGATTCTATATTATCCGCATGTCTAGAATCCTAGCAAGAGAATATCCCTCATTTCTTATGTAATTGAAGTGGGATTGACGAATAACAAATAAAAATAATAGTGTTTATTAGTGTCGCATAAAACCTGAAATGGGGCGTGGCCAAGTGGTAAGGCAGCGGGTTTTGGTCCCGTTACTCGGAGGTTCGAATCCTTCCGTCCCAGATTTTTTCTGATGAAACGAAAGATGAAATCGTATTGTACCCCGCACGAGACAAAAGTTTATTAAAGAGAATAATTATCTCTTATGAACTCTTAGATTAGATGCATTTCTAAGCATTCATTTTCTTTCTCAGAAAACATAATCAAGTGTCAAGTCCAGTCAAATTGAATATCTTTATTTTCATGAAAAAATTTGGTCTACCAGTCACATTCAGGATATGCCCCTACTACTCATTACTCATATGTGTTTTGAATATGTGTTTTGAAATTCGAACTTCTTAGATAAACTTTATGCTCCATATCCATGAAGTGGGAATTCTTACATGATGCATTTGACATCCAATGTGAAAGAAAAGAAGGACCCCCTAGTTCTTTCCCCGAACTAAAGAACTAAAGTAAGTAAATAAAAAGAAAATAAAGTTAGACAGAAATTCATATATTCTGTCTACTCGACTTTCAAATTGATTTAAAAAAATTGAAACTTGACATAAAATACTGTATAAAAAATGAGACATATCTCTTTATGATAGAGATAGATTTTTGCTGTTTTATTAGTAAAAAGGGTCCTTATTTAGTTAAGCGAAAACGATCTCGATCTGTGATTCTTTAAATATCCAGAATGATCCATTCCGGTAAGGATAAGGTAAGAACTGTTCGTTGGATAGAATGGATTCGAAAAAATCATACTTCTCTGATTTTTGATTTGGAGTTGCTTTTTTTAGGTAAAAGAAAGAATACTATAAGTAAAAGCAAAGACCTTAATTTTACTTTACACGAAATGCTTTTTTTTACTTCATTTTTTTCTTTCCTTTGGTACTCGAGTCGAAGAAGTACGAGAATTCTATAACTACCAAAAAACTTTCAATCTTTTCATTGGAATAGTTTATTTAGTTAATAGTTAATTGCTTTTGTTACGGAAAAATATATTGCTAATCTAATATAGTAATTAAATTAATTAAACCCTTTTTTGGAGGTTGATAGTTTATTTGTTGGAGAAGAGTCGATCCTTCTCATTTCAAGATTGATCATCTCGAGTCCTCTGTTGAGGATGGAAATTCAATAATAAATAAGTCTTAAGCAAACTTGTTTATTCGTCTTTTTCAAACTATGTTTCATTCATATGATAGAATATGGGTTTAAATAAATTGGATCTTTGCGGAGTCTTCCCCGATAAATACTTATTTCTTTTATCCATATTTCTCTATAGATAGCAAGTTTGAATTAGTATACAAAAAACTAAACTAAACCGATGACTATTCATGATTCCATCCATATTGGATCAATTCTCTATACCACTTTGCAATGAAATTAGAGGAATGTTATGGTAAAACTTCGTTTAAAACGATGTGGTAGAAAGCAACGTGCGACTTGAAGGACATGATCGATTGTGGATTTTTCTATCCATCATTTTCCATAGTAATGAAGATGCTCTTGGCTCGACATAGTCTGTTCTATTCGTCCCGAACCGAATTTGCGCTGGGTTGTTTGTAAGTAAATAGTACACGATGGAGCTCGAGAGGACAGAATTGATTTTTTATCAAGGGAAAGAATCTAGGGTTAGTGAAAACTAATAAATTAGGCCAACTTTGTCAGTCTATCCTTAATATAGAAATCGAAAGGTTAAAATAAGAAGAAAGTCCAATTTTTTAAGATTGGGAAAACTCTTTCGATTAAAATTCTATTAGAATCAATCGCTCATATTCGATTTCTATAGAAGAGGGAAATGCTTTATCGAAGGAAATAAGAAAAAAAGGGTACGTTGCTACTCTTTTGAAAGAAAAAAGAATAGGAATTCCCGAAGTAATGTCTAAACCCAAGGATTTCACAAATCAAAGATAAAGGATTCCGGAACAAGTAAACACGATTTTCAATTGTCTCAACAATAGAATTGGATCAGAATAAGCAATAAAAGTAAATTCGTTCGAGATGAGACAAAGAAAAGAGTTTAGAGACGACTCAAAAAATTTCGAAGGATTTTTCCTTTGAAGTCTGTCAGTCAAAATTAGCCAACTTGAGTCATGAGTATAAATGAAATTTGTTTTTTCTGTAAGGAAATTAATGCAAGTCATAGTCTAATTTCTATGTACTTGTATTATAGACAGAAATTCGAATCATTTTCTCGAGCCGTATGAGGAGAAAACCTCATATACGTTTCTAGGGGGGGCCTTGTTTATCTACATCTATCCCAATAAGCTGTCTATCGAATCGTTGCAATTGATGTTCGATCTCGAAGAGAAGGAAGAGATCTTCGAAAAGTAGGTTTTTATGATCCGATAAAGAATCAAACTTGTTTAAATGTTCCAGCTATTCTCTATTTCCTTGAAAAGGGTGCTCAACCTACAAGAACTGTTTATGATATTTTAAGGAAGGCAGAATTCTTTAAAGATAAAGAAAGAACTTTGAGTTAATTGAAGAACTAAATGAATAAAAAAGTAGGAGAGGGTCACTAGTATCCCTCGTTGTCTAATTATTTAGACACAATTTGCCTCTTTCTTAGTCCTATTTTTGACTTGATTTATGTCGTGCCAATCCAACATAAGCCTTTATTTTATTTACTTTTTCTATCTAATTTGTTTTCTTACCATTGTATTTCCATTGACAAAGGTCTATTGAACAAATAGAATTTGTAGATAGATGGGTCTCTTTATCCTCACTCCATTTCTTTTTGGTATTTGAGTGTTTTTAATGGGTGATAAAGTCTTTCTTTTGATGTCTTGCTAGTTCAATGTTTTGACAGGAGCGTGCGGTGTAATTCCATTGATTTTTAGATTTCGATCGTATCTAAGATCCTATTTTATCTGGGTTGCTAACTCAATGGTAGAGTACTCGGCTTTTAAGTGCGACTATGATCTTTTACACATTTGGATGAAGCAACAAATTCGTCCAGACTCTTGGTAGAGTCTAGAAGACCACGACTGATCCTCAAGGGTAATGAATGGAAAAAACAGCATGTCGTAATAAAATCAATTTCTTATTTTTGACTTTTGGAAGGGAATAAAAAAATTCCTATTTTCTGGGTCTAGTGAATAAATGGATAGAGCCTGGCTCCAATTCTGGTAAAATAAAAAGCAACGAGCTTAACTTCTTAATTGGAATGATTTCCCGATCTAATTAGACGTTAAAAAAAGATTAGTGCCTGATGCGGGGAAAGGGTGGGTTTTCCTATGAGTGGACCCTTGATTTTTTCTTTTTTTTTTTTAGAAATCCTAATTATTCTTGATTATGGATTGAAAAGGGATGTTATGGATTGAATGTGTAAAAGAAGCAGTATATTGATAAAGAGAATGTATTCCAAAGTCAAAAGAGCGATTGGCCTGCAAAAATAAAAGATTTGTTCTCTTTTGTAATTAGAACAAACATAAACTAATTGGATAGAAAAGGAGCGGAAAAAGATCTGTGGATTAGACTCTCTTTCTTTCCAGGGTTTGTATTAAAAAATGCAATACCCTGTTCTGACCATATTGCACTATGTATCATCATTTGATAAACTGAGAAATGCTTCTTCTCTCTGATTCAAGTAGAAATACAAATGGAAAAATCTGAAGGGTATTCAGAAAAACAGAAATCTCGTCAACAATACTTCGTCTACCCACTTCTCTTTCAGGAGTATATTTATGCATTTGCCCATGATTATGGGTTAAATGGTTCCGAACCTGTGGAAATTTTTGGTTCTAATAACAAGAAATTTAGTTCACTACTTGTGAAACGTTTAATTATTCGAATGTATCAGCAGAATTTTTGGATTAATTCGGTTAATCATCCTAACCAAGATCTATTCTTGGATCACAACAATTATTTTTATTCTGAGTTTTATTCTCAGGTTCTATCTGAGGGGTTTGCGATCGTTGTAGAAATCCCATTCTCGCTACGAGAACTATCTTGTCCGGAAGAAAAAGAAATACCAAAGTTTCAGAATTTACGATCTATTCATTCCATATTTCCCTTTTTAGAAGACAAATTTTTGCATTTACATTATCTATCACATATAGAAATACCCTATCCTATCCATTTGGAAATCTTGGTTCAACTCCTTCAATACCGGATCCAAGATGTTCCATCTTTGCATTTATTGCGATTCTTTCTCAACTACTATTCGAATTGGAATAGTCTTATTACTTCAATGAAATTTTATTTTCTTTTGAAAAAAGAAAATAAAAGACTAT